GTCTTGCTGCGAGGAAGATTAGAAACGCCTTACTATATTGAATTTAGAATAGTGGCATTTTTTCTGCAGATATGGAGTTTGTTGAGAGGACTTGCATCCTTCGTTCGTAGTGGTCATTTATAGCTGTTTTTCCAACTGAACCTAATTTACTATTTTGCGACAAGAGGGGGCTCTTACTTCTTTCATCTCTAGGTTGAGTACTAGCAAGTCAGGGATAAGAGAAAAGCCTGGGAAGGAATCGGGTTTTCAGCATCTGTAGTGGAAGAGTGTACTGGTGGTGGTTTAGTTAGAGACAACAACGGGAAGGGGGCTCTCTCTTCTTTCAGCTGATTCTCCTTTTACTAGGCTTGCATAGATGGGGGTGTCGGTGTAAAGATCGCATGGAACAGTAAATGGCAATGGAATCAAACCTCCTCCTATAGGTAAGTTCAGTCTGTAACTGAGGCTTTCTAGGCGTAGGGCTAATAGCACAATGGCGGTGCGGCTAGGCTTTGTGGGTTCGAATGCCGGTTTGAGATAACCAGCCAGGCAAGGGAAAGAAGGAAGTCTTCCTGCGGAGGGGGAAGAAGCGGCCCAGTTTAATAGATTCAATGGTCGACTTGCTTGAATCGAAGAGGAAGAGCCCACTTTCATTTGAATTCCTGCTTTCATTAGCTCCTTCAGGATGGGATTGACGTATGGAACCACTGACAGTGAACCGTTCGTCTACCTCAGGTCTTACACTGAATGACCTCTCTCATCTAATCGATCGGTGAAGGATGTCTTTGAAGATCATCTGGTCTGGCTCGTTACCATTAGTTCCTCTCTCTATAGTCGAGCTAGTAAAACGAGATATCCTATTGAAGTGAACGTTCACAAAGATCGGGAAGTAGTAGCCGTAAATCTATCCACTCGTGTAGTTTTAGGCCGCAGATGTCTACTTTTCTTTAATATGGAATTCAAATCAGATCCTAGAGTTTAACCACTGGGGGAGAGTGGGTGAGCTTGCTTTCGAAAGTTTACAGTTTCCCGGCTAAAAATCACCTGCTTGTTTACAGACTGAACTGATCTATAAAAAAAAAGACAGAAGCGAGGAAAGGCCCCTTCGCTGCTCTCTCTGTTTTTCCCTCGAGCGGGATTTGAACCCACGTCCGACTACCTGTTGAACTATACACAAGAGGCCGCTCTACCGCTGAGCTACCGAGGTGGGGCTTAAGACGGGAAATATAAATCGGCACACACGTTTTTTCATTCATTAGCTGTAACCAGCTGACTGGACCTCTTTCCTAAAATATGCTTTTTGCTTACGCTTCTTCGTCAAGCTTTCGAGCAGAATATCCATACCTTTCTTTTAGTAGTGAATGAGATGCTTGACAATAACGCTAAATCCAGACATTTAAGGTGTAACACAATGCCTTAAGTGTGGGAGGGCAGCCTATCCGTATCCCTTCGCATGGTCGTTCTATCACGAAGTTGGCAGCGGGAGTGGCACGAGAGCTCGGCTGCGAGTATCTCCCTTTCAGTGACCTGGGACAGGAGACGATTTTCTGAGTTTGCCTTGTTGGCATGCTCAGTGGTCATAGCGCCTTTGATTGAAATTCCATTTGCACCCGTCTCCTTCGGGGATCCATTAAAGGGATTGGAGTAGAATTTCCATTCCACCTATCCGCACCCTATCTCGCTGAAATTTAGATATGTGAGCCCGGAAACACATTTTCAAATACGCCTGTCAGCGCAGCTCTTTTTGGAACGGTACGAGCAGACCACTTAAGCAGATACCTAGACTTCCATTTTGAACCACCAAGCAAGGTAGTTGTGTAGGCGGAATATAGTATCCTTCATCGGAATCAGAACAAACTGAAGGAACGAGACAGCACCAGATCAGCTTTAAAGAGCAAGCAAGAACCACTGAAAGAGGCCGGTACCTTTCGTATAAGAGCCAGCAAAGCTACTCATGCACCTGGAGCAAGCCACCTGGCGATTGAGGGGCAATCATATGCTTCTGTGAAAAAATTATCCTCTCATCGATGTTCTACCGAACTGAACTAATAATAGTTTATCATTTAGAAAGAATGGCGAAAGAGGCCTCCTTGCATTGCCCAACTAGAGCGAAAAGCCTTATTGCGTTGCGGCCCTAAGTAGCTATGGGGTGTTGATGTACTTGGAACCTAGACCGGTTACCTGAGTATGGCGGTTCGGTAGCCGTTCAATGATAGCATGAGATCCTCGCTTCGGTAAGTTACAAGGATGAATGCAAATAGCAAGGCGCTGTGCTGTGTGAAGTGAGACTGGCTGCCCTAAGTTAAGTGCTTCCTTATTAATATTAATTAATGATCTTGCTCAGTAGGAGGGCTTTCCCCCTTCTGTGCAGCCTGATTCTCTCTCTGGAAATGAGGGTGCCCTCGATTGACATTTATCATCGAATAAGGAATCCTTCCATGGATGAGAAGGTTGAGTTACAGTACAGACTCCGTTGGCTTTCGCAAGGAAGCATCTCGAAAGTTCCGCAATCTATGGTTGATGCCTCACTCGAACTCTATCCCATACTCTACTCGATGCTGAAGCTACTCTGCCTTTCGGAACCCAAAAAGAAAGCCGGGCGCTTGGGAAGCTATGCAAAACCTGAAAAAAGGAATCTGCTTTCCATCTTTGAGCTCAGAGGTTACGATCGTCTTCTCATTAGGCTATTTTAAAAAAAGTATAGCTGACTCATCAGCTGAGTGGTTCGCCTCTTGTCCACCTGAGTTGTTTACTTCATTTTCCGACCTGGAAAACCAATGACTCTTCAGGTTAGGTTCTCTTTCAACATAGACATCCCGATGACCATGGATCAACTTCGTTCCACGAAACAGAAAGCAAATGAAATCTTCCTCTTAGGGCGTTCGATTCCGCGAAATGGCGACCCGTTTTGCCGGAGTATTCCGCTGTGGCTAGCATTGTTAGGAATGCTTCTGACCATCTTAGGCCATTCTTGATGATGGACCCTCCGGCAACTTTAGAAGCCTTGGTTCGTAAGGGCTCTTATCTTGAACTAACGCTTTGATCTCGGCTTCTAGATCCATATCCTTTCGCATCAAGAGTACCCGCGCGTCTCAAACCCACCTTTATCCCAACAACCCCATGATGAACAGAGAGGAACCCGATGAGGGAAGTGGGACAATGTTCAGACCTTGGCTGTCACAACAAGCAACCAATCAGTTCCAGTCCCAAGGGCAGGTAAAACGAGGCCTCGACGGATGGGAACTCCTACTCTGACTATAGTTTTGCGATCTCTAAGCGGGATTTTCAGTCATCTATCCTTTATCTTTCCCTAGCGAGTGAAGAAAGAGTGGATGTTTTGAACGAGTGTTGAGCGAGTGAAGTGCCCCATAAGCTATAAGGGCGAGCTATATGTATCAATTCCGTGAGCAGCGATTGAACTGAACGTAAAAAGTGCATCCAGCAGGAATCGAACCTACGAATTTGCCCGGTTGGGCGCTTTAACCATTCAGCCATGGATGCAAAGAGACTCAGCGAGTGAACTAGGTTTTGGTATTCCTTCTTGAGCTTCTATTTCTTCCGTTAAAGGAGATTCGAGAAAAGATGGAATAAGAAGACGTGTTTCCAGAACGAACAAGATACGGGTTGAGAAGGGGGAGTTAGCAAAGTTAGACAAGATTGGAATGGGCATAGGAACATGTATTGATGTACCATATCGGCTAATGCTCCCAGGTTGATGCGATGTATTCCACCAGTTGACTGAAGACTTGATTATTGGTATATCGATCGGTCCAGCACGGATTGAAATAGGAGCCGGTTCGATAGGAAGCTTTTGAAAACGCAGTGCACCCATGTAAATAAGGAACGAGATTAATACAGAGGTTAAACGAGCATCCCACACCCAAAAGGTGCCCCACATAGGTCTTCCCCGAAACCCCCCAGTAACTAAGGTAAACAACGTAGAAAAAGCACCCATTTCTGTACCGGTTCCGAAAGAGCGAAGAAAAAGGGGATGTTTTGTTAATAGGAACAAGAACGTGTTTATAGCCGTAGCGATATAAACAAGAATACTCATCCGAGCCGCAGGAACGTGTACATAAGGAATACGAGAATTTCCACCTTGTTGAAGGTCTAGTGGTGCTACCCGAAGACTTAAATGAATAGCCATCGCTGTTAAGAACAACCGAGATCCAATGAAAATTTTCGCGTAGCTTCTGGTCTTTGACATCAAAAAAGAAGGTTGTAATAATGAAAGGGACATCTGAGAATTTTATCCTAGCTAGTGGAACAATAAAGACGAAGTGTCTAATTATACTTATGTTTCTAAATAGAAAGACACCAAATTCTCCGGGAAGCCCTATCTTTCGAAGGACTTCTCGATTTGCTCCCCCTGACGAGCCCCCCTCCAGCCTACCCGCCGGACCACCCCTTCTATCTCTCGCGACCGACCCCTTGTTAGTTCGTAGAGCCGACGCTGGGCGGCCAACCTCATGGATCACGCGTCTGGTCTCTCTCCCATTGGGCGAGAGCTTTCAATAAAGCATCTCTCGCTTGGAAAGCAGGAACCGGTCTGCTTTGGAGATCCCGCATAAGTTCCCGGATCTTCAAAAGCTTCGCGGGGGACGCGACGTCCAATTGTAGCTTAATCTTAGTATTTTGGAGTACACTTGAGGTCACTCCCCTATTTCCAAAGGAAGAAAGAAAAGAGGAAAGCTCCCTTTCTATTTCCTCTGCTGTTGGTCCCGGCGGACGCAGAGTTAAGTCCAAATCGAGTTGGGCATTTGAGGAACCCTCCTCTCCTGCACATTCTGCGTGTTCGACCAACCACTCAGAGCAAAGGGAAAATCCGCTGGCATATAATGGTATAGCAATGAACATCAGGATGATACTAGGAAATATGGTCCGAGGAATCTCGATAGTAGTTCCATGAACAATCCTTTGCGGGATTGGATTTTTTTCTTTTTGGAAATGCCATAAAGCGCGAACCAAGATCCGTGATACGAAAACCAAAATAAGAATGAGGAAGAAAAAGATATCGTGATGTAAGTCTATTATTCCTTGCATCATAGGTGTTGCTGCGTCTTGAGATCCTAATTGCCATGGTTCCGCTGCATCCACAAGGAGCAATTGTGAGAAATAGCCATTCTAGAACAATCATTTGATCTGTTTCATTCTTTGACTGCTCTGCTCCCCCAAAAAAATGGAGAGACTTGTTCTTGCTATTCCAATTCAGGAAGACTGATTTCGCCGGTTGGTCCAACCAAGAAAGATATGGGAATTTTGGGCGTCAGTCTTCTCTTACTTACGATATTTCGAGTTCCCTTGAAAAACAGACTGTATAATCAGTCAGTAGTGCTTTATTAATGGATTAACTTTCTTGCTAAGGAGATGAGTTGCCTTCTTCAGATTGAAATTCTCTCTGGGAATCATATCCCTGAGCTCTCACTCGAAAGGGTTCAAAACGTATTCGTTGCTAAGAAAATTTTTAATTAAATAAGTTGTAGGGACTCATCCAACTAAGCTTAGCCTTTACCTGAGCACCTTGCCTTTTAGGCCTTGCTTGCTTTACTTTAGTCCTACTATCCCTGGCTCTTGAAATCTTATACTATCTTAACTACAAATACAAAAGGTAATAAAGATTTTCTTCTTGATACTAGATTCTCTATTGAGTAAGTAACTCGTTAAGTAAGAATAAGTAATATCACAAATTGAATCCCTGAAACTTCTTTTTTTGGTACAGCTCGAAGAGACAGAAGATTAGAGGAGGGCAGATGAGATGACACTCAAAGCACTGATAGTATAAACCCTGGGGCTGGTACTTCAATTGGAAGCTATCACAAACTAGATGCTTACAGTCCTTTTTTCTCTCCCAGTGCTTTAAGTAAGAAATACATCTAGAAAGAAGATATTCTCTAGCCTAGAGGAAAGAGAACAACTAGGATGAAAGGTATTACTAATCTTGATATAGTGAGACAGGATGATAGAATGTCACTAGTATAAGCGTCCGGTTAGAACCATGGGAAGATTAGAATGACTTCACTAGGAACCTCATTAAAGATAGATAGCTACCTTAGAGAGCTTACACAGTCAATTGATCTATCCTAGGTTGAGGAATCCGGGAAGAAGGCTTTCAAGTCAAGAAGAGATTAGCTCCTAAGGAGGAAATAAGGGAGTCATCTCGAAAGACGCAAAAGATCTGTTATTAGCTTATTTATAAGCAGTCGAAGATCCTTAAAAGCCTTTCTTTTTGGCTTACGGCTTACTTGCCTTTTTTTTTCTTAAAGCCTATCTATATAGACAGACATAGACTGAGGGCATTCTCGGCATCCATGCTCCTGGCAATGGCAAGATCCGAGATGTCAGTTCTTGAAGACAAGCCTCAACCTTATTCTGACTCCTACTAGGGCAATCAGGTTCAAGTTAAGCCCGAACAGCTTAGTTTTCCACTTCTCTTCCGACACAAGCTTCTTTGCCAAGCCTTCCCCATCAACAGGAAATCTAGTAAGAAAGGCAAGGGTTCTCAACCACGGGAAGGGGGGAGGGGGAAGGATCACAGGGCCAAGATTGAAAGTCAGGGTCGGTGATCAAAGGGAAAGAGAGGAAAGGGGCAACTCAAATAGAAATAATTAATACATCCTGATTTCGACTTTAAAGAGAGGATACCATAGCTAGAACCTTATCTAAGTTGACTTCGTTGGAAGTACCAATACCCACTGCTACTAAGAACCTAACTTCTTTCTCCCTTTAGGACAAAGATCCATTACTATGTTGTATCAGTACTTTCAACTATGATTCTATGAGACTTCCCACAGAGTAAGTAGGCATAAAGATGGGTTAGATTACAGTGGAAAGCGCAGACAGCAGGAAGGATTTCCGGCAATGGATTAAGCTGACACCTCTCTTTGATGAAGCAGCGAGCGTACTTCCATGTCTAATTTATAACTAAACCGGTAGTCTTTGACTGGTTTATAGGCCGGTTTCCTTCTCTTTATCAACCAAACTACTAGCTTACAGGTTGGCTGGCTGGCTATTCTATCAACCCTGTGCCAAATAGTGGTACTTTCATTTCGAAAAATCCGCTAGTCTTCCTAACAAAAGAAGTCAAAGATGTTTTAGTTACTGCAACAGCCTTCCATTACAAGAGTTTACGCTTTGAAAGTGAGGCATATCAGTGGTTTACGGATATCTTACTATAAGTTCTTTCTAATAAAGCAAAATCTTTTGAAATAACTCGGAATGCTAAAGGACCCTTTCACTTTCTAGCGAATAGAATAGGAATCTGTGAAGGTAAAACGGAGGTTCTTATGAGCATCCCAATGGATAGAGGGCTGAATGTATCATGAATTAGAAGGGGATAGCCCCGAAATCCCTTTACCCCTTCAAGCGCAAGAAACTCCCGGTAGTGTAAGCATGTCAATGGAGTTCCCAAAGAAGTCCTTTTGCTTACTGGTACTCCTGTCCTACCCCTGCTGGAACTAGACCAGTGACCGAAAAAGAAGTCGCTCTTGTCTTACTCTTATCGGTATCGTAAGCCCTTCTAGTACAACCGTTCCCTCCCTCCTCAAAGGGTGAGATGACTTCAAGAATCTCATCAGTACTCCTCGAATCAATCTATTCTACCGACGAAGAATCTGGGTTGTAGGCAAGCGCCGCCCCAGCAAGTGTTACGCGCTACGTCGAAAGGGAAGATCGCTCGAATCGCCCTATTCATCTCCTCTCCCGTTGGTCGAGTCACTTCGTCCCTTATCATCTTGATGAAAGCCTGCTTAGCAGCCCCTGTAGAGGCTCACTTCATGCCTTTACGAGCCTACCATCTCTCTCAGCTAGAGAAAAGTCGACAGACATCTTTGTAACCTAATAGCCCCAAAAAGGATGGTCTTTTCTGAGAAGAAAAGCATATCTACCTTGAGGATCTTCTGGAAAGTAGCCTATGGAAAGAGCAAACCCAACCAATATGAGCCAATACTTGCCTTTCCCATGGAAGAGAGTAGCCCTGCGTATTGATTCATTACCGACTGAACGGGAAATGCTTGCTTCTATTCTCTCCCCTCGAGCCGTAAAGAAATGTGAAGGATAAAGAACTGGAAAGGCTGCAAAAGTGGAATCATTTCTTTATTGTTGATAGTTATCCGATTCCAACATATCTTTCTTCCTTGTCTCGGTAATCAACATAAGAGTAGCGAGAGCAGGGCGTAAGCATTAGTTCTTTCTTGCATTTTGTCGTTGATAATGCTGAAATCGCTAGTTTTGACCCCCATATTGCATTGAAACCAAAAAAAGCCGTTTTCCTGGATAACAATTTTAAACTATAAAGAAACTGAAAGATTTTAGGAAAGAAGAGTTTTCGCTAATATAAGAAAAGGACAGGAATCGGCTTTCTAACTTACTTATCTTAAAGAAATGAGAAAAACTCTTACTTTAAAGGCGATCCACTCTCTTTTGTGCATGAGTTTAGAGGCTGAGGGGAAGTCTACTCTACTCAAGAGACACTCTCACTCCTATCTTTCTCAGAGCTGCCACGGGAGTGCCATGTTAGGCATTTCTTTTATGTCTTTCTTGTTTAGGTGTGTAAGACCTGGTCATTCTCTAAACCGTAGGTGTCTTAATGTGTGCAATGCTGCTGTAGTATCTTTGTCTTGGCTCTTTCCGGATTCTATCTGCTGGGTGATTTCCTGTGATCCGTTCAATGGCAAGCGAAGCGATCTTTCGTAAAAGCACGAAGAAAGGGGTTAGCTAGGCCACCCGCCTGATCAGGGTTTCCATCCGAACTAGTAGAAGAAAGACAAGTAGTCAAGGAAGGCTGATTTTGAAGAGTTTGATGGCATAGATGAAGTGGCTCGAAGTCTGATAGGGAAAGTGATGGCAAAGGAAGAAGTCAATATACGCTGCCTGAGAAAGTCTATGGCCTGTGCTTGGGTTTGTAGGTCCCTTACAGTTATCCGTTTAGGGGCAAATCCTTCCAGTTTTTCTTAAGCAGTGAAGATGAGGCGAGTGTTTGGGGTAAAATCTGCAACTATATAACAAAAGAGGACGCTTCTCCAGGGTGAGTAAGACTTGCTTCAAATAAAGGAAGTAGCAAACCTTCGGGATTGATGAGGAAGTTTTCATTATACACCCCTCTTCTCATTATAAAAAAGAAGGATTGATTCAATTACTGCTCCCAGTTCTGAAAAGTATACGTCAAAAGGGAATAAGGCTTTTTTTTCGGAAGCTGCTGAAGCGTCTCGGAAGCTCTGAAATGGAAACCTCCTCCACCTATCAGCTCCTTCGCTTGTCCTCATCCCTATGGTATAGATAGGGATTTGAAGCCAGAGGAAGCACATTTCCTAGCCAGTTAAAGGCACCTTTGTATGAAACTTCTGCCTTCTTATTGGCCTCGTCCCTCTATCTTGGCTGGGTTATCCTTCATTACACTGAGGCTATGTGATTCGAACCTATGGCCATCTTTCTTTGAATTTAAAGATTATCAAAGACGATTTCATTCCATGTTCGGGTTTGATTTTCTCCGTCCTGGTTCACCCATACAGAGCTGGAAATCCGGTTTACTCTACACCGACCGGGATGCTTGCACCTTCTATGGACAAGCCAAAGGAGGACCAACCGGAAAGGAAAAAAGACGAAAGCCCCGGAAAGAAGGACAAGAGGTCGATCCGTCCGGGTTCCATCTAAATCAACCAAATCAATGTTTCCTGGGACTTTGTGGAGCAAGTTCAACCATAAGGCACTGCATCAAGCAACTCTAGGTTGTATAGCCTTGTGGTGTAAGGCTGTGTAAATAACTGGACCTTACCACCGGGCTCAAAGGATCTCATTCTCCGTTATCGGATTGGCTCGTGCTGGAAATGGGTTCTTCCCTCTCATTTCCTTCCAGGTTCGCTTTGAACTTGGGGTGGATTAACCCACAATCGGCCATGGGGTCACGAGGATCTGATCCTCAAACAGGGCAATGATAGACAGGCATCGCTAATCTCTTCCTAGCCCTAGTATTCTTAAATCCTTTTTTCTAGGATCTCGTATGACCAATCCACGATTCCCAGCTTAAAGGAATGGCCTAGATCATCAGTACCTGGAAACCCTTCTATGGGCAATCCCTAGTGATTGGTGCCCCACCCATCATTCCCTATACCCTTATGGGTGGGTTGTAGAACAGAGAAAGCAGACCGGCATCTGTTATTCCTGGTCTTACCCTGTGAAGCAAAGGTTGACCTAGGGAAATTTCCCAAGATGAGAAATATGGATGCCCTGCTGGTCTTGAGTAATTCGAAACACGTATAAAGGAAGGTCCATCGCTTATTCTTTACCGGTTCTTGAGTTCTTCAATTAAAGAGGGAAAATGAACCAACAAAAACCCGTGGAATACCAGTAACCTACCTAGGATAAGTCAGATTGTGAGCAACGAGGGAATGAGTTAGGACTCTCGCTGTAACCACTACCACTACCTAATCTCAGTTCACATCCCGAGGGAAAGGGAATGAATGAGTAAGGCTCCACCTTCGAAAAAGTCTTTACTTGAGGGCGGTTGCCGCTTTCCTTCCTGCAAACGGAGGTCGCCGTTCGCCCCACACTTCAGAAAGAGTACAACAAGAAGATGAATACAAGAGATAGAAAGGCCTGCTGACCCTATCCTTCTTCCATACTCACAGCGAGTCCGTTGTGCTTACGAACGAGTGGAGCGTCTTCAATGCGAGTTGTGCGTGGAGTTTCGCCTAAACAGTTAAGTTAAATAGTGGCGTTTGTTGTTTTCGAGTCCCCCCTGCCTTCGGCTCCTAAAGGTACCTTAGTTCTCCATAGGCGTCTGAAGGCGGAGTGGAGTGAAGGCATTCTCTTGGGAGAAGCCCGCCAGCTTACTATAGTAAGAGAAGAGGGCGCTATTTAACAGTGGTAGGGGGGTTCATCCTTACTTAGCATCACGTGCGACTTTGGTCGAGAGCAGCGCCTCAGACTCACTGGTATGGCAAAGCCCTAGGCTAGCGATTGACTTAGGCGCAATAGCCTGTTTGAATAGAATTGTAAACCGCCCTATCGCTACACCTGATCTGTTTACTTACTCTTATGCCGCTAACGCGCCCCTTTGTCAAATAGTAAACTTCCGATCGACTTCCGCCGGGTTGGTTGCTTGCTTCCAAAGCCCTAAGCAAGAGGTCCCATACTGTCCTGTCCTGAACGAGAACGCGAACTCGAACAATTGGCTTTACTTTAGCTACATGGACAGTTTTACCGACCTAACAAGAAACTACAGCTGGAATCCTGTTATCCTATTTATTCCCATGATGAAGGCTCAATTGTTTGAAAAAGTGGATGCTCATATAGGATCAAAGTGATACTACTACTTATAAGTCGAGTGGCCCTAACAACCTGCTTAACTGATCTTATTGAATAGATGGGCTTCAGCGAACCTACTTCTACTTCTTAGATGGAATTAATTCAATAAGATCAGGACTAGTCTTTCACTTCACAGATCAGATAGAGATCTACTTTTTATTCCATGGGCAGCTCAAGAAAGAGGCAGGCTAGAAAGCATACGATCTGAGACCCTTACCTAAAGCCAGTAGGGTGGAAAGAGGGTCTTAGAGTGCTGCTAGATGAGATAAAGCATATCAGTAAGCGATTGAGGGACGGCGAATGCCTACCCTCAGAATAGTATACCTTCTAGTGATTCGACCTGAAGTTACAGACTTATCTTATCTATAGAAAGAGGTTGGATTCCTTGTCCGACCATCCTATCCTCAAAGACAGCCTTCTAGCTCTTACCCTTCTGCCTTTCGAATATCCCTTCCTACTTCTTCATCCTAGCTCTCCAACTGACTGTCTTACTCCAGCTTTCATTTCAGTTACTGATTCGCCTATCCTCTCCCTTCCGGTCGAGCTAGTTTTTATTCCTCTATCTAGGCCAACATTCATTCTAAGACTTTCACCAGCAAGGGCTGAAAGAGAAGAGCAGGGGGTGGTAGGCTTAGTAGGGCTCGAACCTACAATATCACCGTTATGAGCGGTACGTTTCAACCAATTAAACTATAAGCCCCTACGGATCTCTACATGCAATTCGCTCACTTCGGGAAGAGCGAACGGAAAGAGGAGGCCTTTGCTCTATCTGCTTCTTCCTCTCGCCAGGAATGAACAATTGGAAAAATAAAAAGATTATATATATATATCTTTTTTGTTTATAGATAGATATAGAATTATATTATTTTATTCTATAGAAAAATGAAGTTAAGCAAGCGGCCCTTTCGTGACTCAAACTGCCGGTACGCTTTCTGGCTCGCAACCGATCAAACGGGCGGAGGCTCTCTATTTGCTTGCAATGCCGGCTCTTCGCCTTTAGTTAGAAGTAGAAGTAGAGGGCGCCGTTTGCCCCACACTTCAGAAAAAGTCAAAAAGTATGGATGAAGTAAGAAAAAGTACATAAGGAATGAGAAAGAAAAACTTGGTTACGGGAACCTAAGGTTAGGCCAACTACTTTAGTATAGCTACACCTAAAAAAGTGTATTCCTACCCTTTCCCCTTTCTGTCAATGTTGCCAATTCCTAGAAGACTAATGTACCCTCGTGTATACAGTTGTCCAACTACTTTCTTCCTCCGACTTCTTTAGCCACTTCCGGCTTCCCCACTTCCGCATCTGTCGTATTCGGGAGAGCTTGCTTCGTGGCGGAGCATTTAGCAATGCTAGCAGCCTGGTGAGGGCTGGCTGTCTGGGGACATTTTAAGGTAGGGCCTGCTGGGCTTGCTTCTCATGAGATTGGGTAAGGGAATCGGAAATGGGCTCATAAACCGGGCGGGCGGGCTTTTGGGCACACGGAAAAGGGGAAGTGGATGGAGGGTGCTTCTCAGCTAGAGTTGGGGGTGGGGTTGCTATAGTGGCTAGGGTGAGTCTTCCTACACGGCTGGACGCCCGGCTCTAGACGAAGCTGAGGGGGTTACCACCACATCCTCTCCCGATAGACTCGAAGCTCTTCATAGTCAGGCGTGGGATAAAACAAAGTCCAGCTGGGCAAGGATAGCTGTCCAAAGATTGAAAGCCAGTAGGAAACCAGTCAGCTAGCTAAAGTTAGAAAGTTCATAAGTAGCCTAGCTGCACATTAATCGTATATAATAGAAATAGTATGCCACACTTTCCTGTTGATGGTGAGTGAAAAAGAGGAATCTGGACTTGCCCCTTGGGCAGGACATCCCGGTCAGCACCGAACAATGGCGTTGCTTGGCGCTCGATTTTATTGGCCTCAGATGAAAGCGGAAAAGAAGCGACTTGAACACATCCTTCAGCGGGAAGCCCGATGGAATGCTTTCACGCCCTAAGAAGGAGTCCCGCAAAGAGAAGAGGTTGCTTCGCTTCCTAAGAATCATTCCCCTAAACCTAAACTTGCTCACTACCCTTACTGAGACGGCTAACAACCGTCTTAAAGTGAGATTTGAATTCAGTTTCTCTTTCGGCTGAGCCTCTTCTCCGAGTGTATTACTTACATACATATCCAATAGTTTCGCTATAGCGACTACGTTCCTAGAATGAAAGTTACTTATAGATATGTAGTTACGTCTTTCAAAAACAATTAATATCATAAGTAGTCAAGTCGCTTGCTTGTCAATTCTTGGTGTAATACTCAAACCTTACGATCACTTCCAATGACATGACATTTCCTATTGATTTGTCCCCTGGTCCTATTCTTATCTTAGTTTAAAAGCTCAAGTAGAGCTTTCCATGCTTCATTTGGAGAACCAGGTCTCTCCGCCCGAGATGCTATTTTTTCCATCGCATCTTCAACGCGATTGATCTGCTGGGGCGAAGCTCGCAAAATGATTTGCTCATAATATTCCATTAGTTTATACCCGACAATAGCTCGACCACGATAACCTTTGTATGAATTAAGAAAACGTTCTAATTTATCGAAAGTTTTCTTTTTAAGAAGATATTCTTCTTGATTTAAAGTGGGCCAACTGTCACTGTCACTGTCAGTGTCAGTGTCTGCCGCGGGCGTTTCCTCCGGGGCCCCACCAGATGTCCCTACTTCAGACTCAATGGCCCCCCATATTTAATCTTGTCGGCGGGGTTGATCTGAAAGCAAAGGAAAGGTGGCATTTGAAGGACCCGCCATTTCGCGCGCAGAAGATGATGCCTCATTTTCGTATCTGAAATGTGAAAGCAGTTCTTGCATCTCTCTTAGCTTAGGAGATGGCATCTTAAGAATAGGAAATTGTTCGGACAAGGATGGTGAACCATTAGGATTGGTATGAGATGAAGCTCCTTGCTGCTGGAGTGGTGCCGAAGAGGAAGCTTCAGCCCCGCCCCTATAAGTCTCTTCAATCCAAGATGAGCCTGTACTCCCAGGGCTGGGAATAGGGGGTAGAGGCGAGGAAGCCCTTTCCTCAGCTGGTAAAACCATACTTACATAGGGCGTGGCTTCGGTAGCGAGGATCGCCCTCACAGCAAAACCAATAGCCGAAATAATAAAACCAGAACACCCTACTTTAAGTAGGAGTACAGAGAGAGATCGAACCCCCAAAGAAAGAGTAACCTTCAAGAATAAGGCATGAACGAACTCCAATTGTCCGCACCGGACTCCAAGAAAATACAATAAGACTACTAAGACTACAAGGATAAATAAAGAAAGTAGAGTAGTTCTTACTCTTTTTTGCATTTTTTCTTATTTCTGAAAATGATTCCGAGAAACGACCAGCGCGGTTGTTCGTATTTCATTTTCTTTTTCCCTTAGAAAGCACTCACTAAGTTACTTACGGAATCTCAAATATCTCTCGCTTCTTCAGCTTGTTCCTGTTCGTCTATTCGGGAAGGGGCAGGCAGCCCACATACATGAAGAGAAGAATAGAGAGGGGGTTATCCTGCTTAAACTTGGGAAGTTTACTACTGGAAATTGGGAAGGGCTATAAGTAGGCCGTTTGCTATTGCTATAAGGGCTGCTCGCCTTTATACGGCTTGGCTTCGCTATCGCTTCTATGTAGTGTAGTGGTCGACCTAAAAAGTCGTATTCCTGCCATGCCTATTATCCAGTGCTAGAAGCTTCGCCAGAAGCAAGCAAGACGAGGTCGCTCTGCTTCGTAGACAAGGCTTGTTCCGTACTTTACTTACGAGCTCGTGTAGTACTCGCCCCTATCTCTTCTCTAAAGGGGCGCACACTCGCTGTCTACTAAATGAGCTCACGAAGCGATCTGGGAGCGAAGCCTTAAATTGAGTTGCTTCCCCCCTTTTCTTTTCCCTCACCCTACCCTTTCATTTCCGCTTAAGCTTCCCCGGTTTGGGGGATTAATTGATTGGATACCCGAGAACCATAATCTTTCCTAGGAACAGCTTCTACGACGATAGATAGGGGTCAGGTTTGTTTGGCATCTATGCCCCCTGCCCTCCAAACAGTATGGGAGCCTTTCAGCTCGTACTGCTCACACTCCTAGATCTTCACGGCACCTCCTCCACCATAGTGTGAGCTGGGAGCAGCTCCGAAAAGCGAGGCCTACTTAAATAAGTAATGAGCTTTCAACAACGTTAACAACACTACGAAAAAAGTAAACTATGGTTGCCCACTGATCTGATCATAGGTGAAATCCAACCCCTTCTCTGCTCCTTTCCTGACCCTTTCTAAGCTCTTGGATCCTGCCCTGCGCCTCTCTAGGCTTCGCTATCGCTCATGACTGGTATATGGATCTCTCTATGTAGTGGTCGGCCTTCTAGAAGCTTCGCCAGAAGCGACTAGTCGCTTCCCGAATGCCCCTTTCCTTCGCTACTAGGAGAGTCGCTAGCTTGCTTCATTCTATTCTATAAGCGGAGCGACTTGTCGAGTCTACGAAGCTTCGTAGTTGCTTCCCCCCCCTTTTCTTTTGCCCCGCCATGCCACTAGATCCATAATGACCGGCGAGTCGGAACATGTATGAATATAACCACGCGGAGCGCCGTACCGGCCTATCGAAGCGAAGAAAGAGATCATTGAGCCTATTTAGCCGAGCTAAGGTTTGGAACCTTTTTAAATAATATATATAGATATATATAAAATAATAAGCTAAGGGGGCTGGGAATCGCAAGAATTTAAAAGTCCTCCATTGAATGGGATGAGAAAGACAGGTTCGGAAATGGCCGGATTAGCAGGAGGAAGGGCGGCCCCACCCTGAAACAAAGGTGTACGTACATAAATAAAGAGACTGGTTATGGCCTTGATAGGGCTCCTTCCCATCTATCTTGACCGGGAAGAGGGGGGAGGCTCTTGCGGAAGCCCTGCCCGCCCTTCTCTATTCTATTTTGAGGATCCCTCTGAGGAGGCTTTCCGGACTCGTAAAAGACGGCTAGGAACAAGAATAGGGTCAGTAGTCTCTGCCGTTGCAGGTCCTTCTCCTTCCGCTGAGATGGCCCTCTTTTTTGTTTTGTTTGTTCACCGCGGCACGAAATCATGAAGAAGCTGGAATAACTCAGAAAGAGAGTGGCGCCTAGCCGTTGAGAGCGTCTGTTGTCTTTGTAGAGGAACAGTACGATCTTGGACTGGCCCCCTTCGCATGACCTAGAAAGAAAAAGAAGTCCGTGCTACTATAAGGCCTCTAAACTCCTCCCTCAGGACACTGTTGCGTTGCCCATGGGGACGGGCTAGCCCCGACTTCCATAGGTCCTTGGTTCGACCTCCTAATGAGAATTGAGGTCCTTGCGCGGGCGTCTCATCCCTAAGACTTGTTTGCTCTGTATGGAGTGCCCCGTGGTTCCTCGAGTGCCAGCCGCAGAGAGGAATGCCATCAACTAGGGCGCTATTGGCCACTAACCACTCGCTCGCCGGACGCTCGGGCTCCGCGTTTCAAGTTCGTTATCCTAACCGTATCCTCTGCTCCACCGGGAGCCTGACCCCTTCTTCTATCTTATCTACTGCCTTGCTCCTCGGCTCCATACTGCTCCAGCCGCTCGCTGTAATAGCTTGCTTCTCGGGTGGCTCGCACCCTGGGTGGTGCGGCTGAGCCAGAGTGGGCTCAGCAGTCGGCCTATCTTTCCGGGCGCACGCATAAAGGCATGATTAGTTCCACAAATCTCACTGCACTGACCATAGTAAACTCCTTCTCGTTGTACCGAAATAGAGGTTTGATTTAAACGACCAGGTACAGCATCACATTTTACACCTGAGGAAGGTACAGCCCAACTATGAAGTACATCAGCAGATGTTACAATAATACGTAGATGACTTTTGGCTGGTACAACCACTCGATTGTCCACTTCTAATAAACGTAATTGACCCAATTCTAGATCATCTTCTGGAATCGTATAACTGTCAAAAGTGAGTGACTGTTCATCGGAACTGTTATAGTCCGAATACTCATAAGGTTGGGTCGACGCCCGTCTCCCCCCAAACTGTACTTGCAAGTTTCCCCGCAAAAAGCTCTCCACGCCTACTCTTAGAAAGAAGACTCCTTTTCTTTAGTTAGTACCGACCGTAAGACCCTTTATGAGTAAGGGGAATCGAAGGCCGGGGAAAGTTTATTGGCAACAGGGAACCCTTTCTCACCCAGTCCTACCTACCCTATGTATTCGAGGGGGGGCTGGAACCGAAAAAGACCTGGTTCCACACATATGAGACAGGCAGAAGGTATGGGACGACCAGTTCACCATGGAAAGCGAATTCGATCCTATATATAGTCGTCTTCTTTGTTCGCTAAATGCGCAGTGGAAAGGGATGCTAGCCGGCTCGGAGAAGTTGTAGGCCCCAATAAAAAAGATCAAGAGTGATTCCTCACCTATCCTGTCAGGGGCCCAGTTGAACGCTCGAGTATAGATTCCCTATGCTCATCGGCCGGGGCCGGCCGGCCCGTAGATCTGGATCCATCCATAGACCTGACCTGATATCGTTTGTCCAAAAAGAAAAAAAGTAGGTTTTTAGTAGTAGTTCATGAGACCTCGAATTCCCACGTTCCAGCTTGCATTATGCCAACAAGTCCCACCCCCAACTCTAGCTGAGAAGTTGAGTCACCCTTCTTTTTTTTTTCCGAAAAAGAATCGAATAAAGAAAGAGATAGTCTATATCCTGTATCGATCATAGGATCACTCTATGAATAGGTAAATTCTCTGTGACCTCCCACCGTTCACGACATCCCTTGCTTCTCGCTGCGAACGGCTCCTCGGTGGAAGAGTAGAAGCGCTGGTCCCCTTCGGTCAAGTTGCTTGTACCTGCTGTTACCTACCGTAGGACCTCCGTCCCCGAAGCGAAGAAAGAGGAGCAGGAACAAGAGGTTGTCCTCTCCCGGCCCAGTAGTTCCGCAACTACTACCGTGGTTGTTGCCAACGGGGATCCCCCATTCCGAAAGGTTACTGGGCCGGCCGTTAGGTCCAAAGTTGTATGCCACAGCTATGGTGCCGATAGATTCACTACTTCAGCGCCGTTATCGGACATTTCAGGCTGAGCATCTATTTCTCGTATATCGCTCCACACCGAGAAGAGGGATGTGTACCTCCAGCAACAACAAGATGGAACCATAGGCTTCTATGCTGGGAGCATTTCGGGGTATAGGTCTAACCATCTCAACTCCCCGTTTCTGGCATGCTATAGTTATTTAAGTCTCTCGACGGCGGGAATGGGAGATTACCGGTAAGCCAGATGCTTCGCGAACCATATTCTTAAGGCATTTCGTTGCACTTAAATCACCCTCGTGAAGAGGCGCACTCCGATACCATTGATGTCCAATAGCTTTGATAGTAATGGCTGGATTTACTACTACCTCGTCCATTGAGTATAAGAGAGCAAATGATGGTATAGCAATGAACATCGGGATGATACTAGGAAATATGGTCCGAAGAATCTCGATAGTAGTTCCATGAACAATCCTTTGCGGGATTGGATTTTTTTCTTTTTGGAAATGCCATAAAGCGCGAACCAAGATCCGTGATACGAAAACCAAAATAAGAATGAGGAAGAAAAAGATATCGTGATGTAAGTCTATTATTCCTTGCATCATAGGTGTTGCTGCGTCTTGAGATCCTAATTGCCATGGTTCCGCTGCATCCACAAGGAGCAATTGTGAGAAATAGCCATTCTAGAACAATCATTTGATCTGTTTCATTCTTTGACTGCTCTGCTCCCCCAAAAAAATGGAGAGACTTGTTCTTGCTATTCCAATTCAGGAAGACTGATTTCGCCGGTTGGTCCAACCAAGAAAGACATGGGAATTTTGGGCGTCAGATTCTTCTTCTTCTCTTACTTACGATATTTCGAGTTGGATGAACAGATCGCTCCTAAAAGCAGCCGTGTGATCTTATATACGATACCACCAGACGCGCCCCAGCTTCAAGCGAGCTCACCCTATGGACCTTGCTGAACTAGATTCCCTGCTAGCTTAGAAAGATAAAGGAGCACAAACAAGGGTTGTTTGAAAATGAACAGATAAGCTAACGCACTACTTATTTTCTGCCTACTTGCAATGCAACTACTCCTGAGAAAGACTCAAACTGAACTAGTTGAAGCTAAGGGCCTGCCTTCCCAGCTACTGAGGTAAGGGGCAAAGGATCCACTTGATTCATCACTTTATTCATAACCATTAGATAGAGAGAGAATCCCACCCGGCCTAGCTATAGCTATCGTAATGCGTCTCGATGCCAAAGCTTCCTGAACCAACTGAAGCAAGGAATATGAGTAGAAGAGCGCTAGCATCCCTTGCTCTCTATCGATTGCTCACCGCCGTCTCATCCAAATGAGACTTGGAAAGCGAGATAGGGCCTAACTGGGAGGCAGGAAGAAGACTACACGAGTGGTTCGGGACGGAATCTCTTTGCCTTTCTGGTGCCATAGCTTCGACTCCACCCCAGAAATAGTAATAGGAGGGAGCCGCTACTTCACCGGGAGATCGTGATGAGGCAAAAGGGGGCTTTATTAAAGTCCTCTGGGTCGTCCACTAAGTGAGTGAAAGAGGTCTCATTGGGAGAATTGGGAAGAGAGAAGGCCAGCCTCCCACTATGTGAAAGAAGAGCTTTTTCTCTCATATTCACTTCTATAGAATATATAGAATAGGTAGTTCGCTTAGCCGCAGCTGAAGCCATAGATCTTGCCCGGGATGCTCCCAAGGTTCATCGGGACATTTTCTTCAACAACTGAACTAGCATCACCGTTCTTAAGCCTAGACTTGTTTTGGGGTTCCAAACCTCCTCCTATTGCCTTTACCCAGCGGCAAGACGCTTAGTTTTGTCGGAAAAGGAATGCTTATTCCCCTCTACTGTGCGGGTGCTAAGACTAGGCGAAGAATTCAATGAATCAGTTCGCTTGACCAACCCGAGCCTTCGAGCCTATAGTTCTTCTGATTTGGCTAACATCCTTCGATGACAAGCCGACCGAAGGAAGACGCACCGGGAGCCTACTTCTATCTCATCATAAGCAGGCGCATAGGCTATAGAATATAGAATCCCACCTTCTACTCTATCAGCTACTCTAATTTTGAGTTGGTCATAGGTTGACAGTTTTCGGGGCTCACTTTGCGGGTCAGAACTATTGGAAGACGAAAGAGAACTTATTTAGACGAATAGTGTGCCGATGCCATTACCCCCCAAAAGCCTACATTAGCAGTGCGGGTGAAATCAGACAGAAACCAAGTCCAAGAAGACCGAGGAGGCCTTGGGGTAATAGAACAAGGGAGGAAGAAAGGAAGGAGCTTCGGCTCCAGTTCCGCAAAGGTAGACTTTTTCCAGGTTAGCTAGAGAGAGCGATATTCATCTTTTATAGCTTGTTTACCGGAGGCCTCGTTTTCAGGTTTGATAGAATAAAGAAGTAGAATAGATCTCTCTTCTTAAAGTATACAACACTTCCCGCAAGGTTCACACCGCGGAAAAGGTTAAACGTCGTCTCTGTCAAATAAGCTATGAGACTCTGGTAATACCTGTTGCTGATCCTCATCTTGTACTTGTGAACAGCAGCAGAGGCCGCATATGATAGGTTATTCCAGAATCAATGTGAATATCGCCGAATAGGAGACTTCGTTGCACAATCGTGAGTCCCTTGAATATAGAGACAAGTTTGACTTGTAAAAAAAGACGTGAGTGTCCCTAAAACTATGCCCTTGTTCTAATAGTAAAAGCTCGCTATAAATCCAGTTTCTAGTATATAGATAGAGAGTCCCTAGCCCGAGAGACTAGTTCTCTCCAGTGTCTTTGACAACTATATACGAAAGAGTACGATAACAGGCCTTTCAGTGCCATCGAAAGAGCCTAACGCCTATATCCTACCAACCTCAATCTGCACGTCCGAAAGGGACCCTCTAATTCTATCATTCAGAAGCCTCAGGACCGTATCCATGAGGGTACAAAGATTTTTTTGAGGCTAGCAACCGATAGCAACTGTAGCATTAGGATCGACATTGTAAGATTTTCGGGTTTCAAGGTCATACTTAAACCGTATGATCCTTATAACTCATGATAGTTTGACTAAGGAAGCATGCATTGGAGCTTACTTGTTCTCAAAACAGGTGGTCAGGCTAGTACGGAAGTCGGGATTTTGATTCACATCACTGTATCTAAAACAGTGTTCTTCATCCCTTCAGATGGCTTACGGAGGTATTCCGAAGCCACCCGAATTGTTGCCTGTACCAGTCTCCCTCAATCGATCAGGGTATCCTCGTATCATCCCTCGATTTCATCGCCGGATGATGATGCGGAAGGATGACCGGGCGGACGTTTTAGTTAAGCTCTATCTGTCTCTCGGGACTCGATCGAGTCATTCTTGTGTGTACTTGTCATTCGTAATGGTTTTAGTAACTCTTTCTTGCTTTCGTCACTTGTCATTCAGGTACTAGTATCTGTAAATCAACTCCACTCTTTCTTGTACCTGG